AAAAATAAGATGGCCGAGCATTAGGCAGTAAACTGTAAATTTACCAACGAGATACTTCTCTCTTATTAGGCTTTATAGTGAAAAAAACGTCAGACTGCAAACCTGAAAATGCAAAATAACTTGCTAAAGCTTAAAGTTTAAAATATAACCTTTTATTGGCAACTTTGAAGGATGCTAGTTTAACTTAACTTAAAACTTTACACTAACATCCATAAAGAAGGCAAAAACAACCCTCTGAAGTTAAACAGCATAAACAAAGGTATATTTAAAAACCCAAACAACGAGACTTTAATAAACTTTATTTTCACGCTACTTATCCTTAAACCCAACAAAGTCAACCGCAGATAATAATAAAGACTAATCAAAGTCCCCACCAACAAAGCCAATAAAGGTAAAATCATGCCTCTTTCCACTATCCCCTGGATCATTAACCATTTAGGTACAAACCCAGTAAAAGGAGGAAGCCCCCCTAACGACAATAAAGACATATAAGAGACCAAAGTATACGCCGACCATCCAGACCCAGATAGCTGTGTGATGTGAAAAACCTGCTGGCTATAGAAAATAACCAGCACAGAGGCCCTAACCAGAACGTAGAAAACAAAATATACACCCCAATAAGACTCCCCAAGTAACATGCCAATCAAAAGTCAAGATATGTGATTGATCGAAGAAAACCCTATAATTTTACGTAAAAAAACCTGATTCAAGCCACCCAATCTTCCAACCAAAGCACACATAATACTCCTTCAAAAAATAATATCATAAACCCCCGCAGCTCTTACAATATAAGAGAGAAGAACTATAGGAGCTACTTTCTGGGCCCTCATCAACACGAAACACCCAACCCAATTAAGTCCATTCATTACCTGAGGCAACCAAAAATGCAAAGGGGCTGCCCCCATCTTAAATAAAAGAGCCACCACTATAATAACGGCAAACCTCGGGATCAAAACAACCTGAAAGGATCCAATCACTACAATCGCGGACCCCAAAGCCTGAACAAAAAAGTACTTCAAGGAAGCCTCAGAACTGTAAACATCCCCCTTTAAAATAATGAAAGGAATAAACGACATTAAGTTCAGCTCCAACCCAAACCAGGCGGAAAACCAAGAGTCCGAAGAAATAGAGATCCCAGCCCCCATTAACAAAAGAGCTAAAAAAATTACCTTTTTTAAAAAAAAAAACACCATAAAGAGAGATACATTCTCATTTCCGGGGTATGAACCCATTAGCTTACTCTTAGCTTATCTTTAAAAAAAATATTCCATAGAGAAATAATCTGAGCATGACAAACTCAAGTTATAAATTTAACTAATTTTATATGTTAGTGTATTTACGCACAAGAAGTTTTGATCTTCTTAGAGTTGGATAACATCCATCACATATAACAATTTAAAAAAGGGGTTATAAATTAAACATATTATAATATGTTTAATCTATTTTACAATAACTAGTAATAAGACATAGTTTTATATTAACTTAAATTTTTCCATTAATCTAGTAAAGTTATCTTTGAACATTTATTATTTACTGTCCCTTATTTGTATACAACTAAGTTAACATTAAATGGTTAGACCGAAGGCTATCCAAAAAGAGGAACCTGTTGTCACTTCTTAATATCTCCATCCGGGCCCAATTTAAGCTTCCTTTTCAATTTATCTTACAGCACTTTAACTTACTGAGTGAGTAAACTAAATTTCCAAGTTCCGTACCAGTAGAAAGTCGGCACTCGTGGGATTTACACGGTCCTTTCCTATATTACTTGCCCTAGGAGAGGACCTAATCCCTCACTAGCAACAGCGGTTGTAAAAATCTATGCAATTTGTTATTTGCTTACAAAAGAATTTTGTATGCCCGTCTTTACTTTTTTTGGAACATCTATTTAAGTATATAAATCAGGGCACTCAAGTGCCCTCTTCTATTGATTTTTTTCTTGTACAGTACCATTTTTTTTTTTCATATATACCTGTATACACTCCTTTTTAATAAACTCACAAATGTATAATGTCTGATTAAAGGATTTCTCTGATAAGGAAAAGCAAGTGTTTTTCTTAAACACTTATACAAATAGTTTGATCCTGGCTATGTACTTTGCATTTAAGTTGAAAAATGCATGAAATATTCTAAAGTTATTTTCAATCCATTAAAAAGGTAACTCATTTTCAATCTCAGCATAAAATATTAAACAATAGTTTCAAGACTGATTTAATTACTTAAAAAGATTTGGTTAAATATTGTGCCAGCAGCCGCGGTTATACTCTGCAATCAAGTAAAGACTTGTCGGTGCTTAGTTAATATAAGGCTTATCTTCATAGAAGTCTAACACATTGAAAAGTGAAATTTAATAATGTGTATAAAAACCTATTTATAATAACCTTTCGTGAAACTAAAAAAATTGGAGCAAAAACTAGGATTAGATACCCTACTATTTCCAATCGTAATACATCATGCCTAAAAACTAAAAGCTATGTCCTTCAAATTTAAAGGATTTGGCGGTAATTTAGTCCAGTTAGAGGAACCTGTTCGATAAACGATAAACCCCGCAAAATCTTACCTCCTCTCCAAAGTTTGTATACCGTCATTATTAGATGACTCCTAGAAGAAAAGTTATTTCAATAAATAATTTTTACTTAGTATATTAGATCAAGGTGCAACCCATGAGGAGGCCAGAATGGGTTACAATAAAACTTATTTAAAACGGAAGAAATATTGAAATATTTTTCCGAAGGAGGATTTAATAGTAAGATTAGTTTAACAAGCTTCCCTGATAGAGGATCTAAATTGAGTACATATCGCCCGTCGCTTTCGTCTAAAAACGAAATAAGTCGTAACATAGTAGGTGTACTGGAAAGTGCACCTAGTCCTATAAGCATAAATTGCCCGTATTCAAGTCTACCATTTTTTTTAATTCTAAGAAAAATATTTTTTTATAGAATCTATAAAGTAAAAACAATCGAAATTTAAAATTAAAATGGCTATAGTGAATAGTATTGTAGAAGAAATTAACTTTTTATTGGAAATTAAAAAAAAGAAGTTAAATTTCCTTTTGTATAAGAAAAAATCAAAATTAACGTTTATTACTACCATCCCGAAACAAAAAGAGCTAGGAATAAAAAAGTTTACGTTTCAAAGTAATTTTTTACGGCCTCCTAGTAATGAAATGTTAGTCGAGTTTTGTTATATCTGGTTTTTTTCTAAAAAAATTCAATTTAAACTTTCTTACTTTAAACCCTAAGAAAAGTCTAATCTAGGAGGGTAGAGCTTCTTAGAATTTCGATATATAGATATACTACATAACTTACTTATACCTTCTAGGCTTAAAAGTAGCCATGTAAGAAAAGTGTTTAAACTTACTACCAACACAACTGAATACTATTAATTTCTACTCTTATAATAAATAAAAAAACATTAACTACAATTTACAAAATAAGTGACAATGATTTTATAAGTAAATATTATTGGTTAATTATCCTATTATTAAAAAACTCAGCAAGATTTAACACCACTGCCCGAGCCCTAAAGCTAAGTAACTCGGCAAAAACCGCTTCTGCCTGTTTATCAAAAACATGTCTGCTCGCTATAAAGAGCAGTCTGGCCTGCCCACTGATGAAAAATTTAAAGGCCGCGGTACCCTAACCGTGCGAAGGTAGCATAATAATTAGTCTTTTAATTGAAGACTGGAATGAAAGGTCGGACAAGAAGCAAACTGTCTCAGCTTTATTTATCGAAATTAACTTCTAAGTGAAAAGGCTTAGATAAATTTGAAGGACGACAAGACCCTATAAAACTTTATACTTAAAGCATACTCTCCGAACTATTTGTGAAAACTAGATCATGCCTTAAAGTATTGCGTTGGGGAGACGAAAGTATAACTTGTAACTGCATTAACCTTAAACAATAATTTCTGAATTCATTGATCCTTTTTAGATTATAAGAAAAAGTTACTTTAGGGATAACAGCGTTATTTTTTTTGAGAGTCCTTATCGACAAAAAAGTTTGCGACCTCGATGTTGAATTAAAATTACCTAACAATGCAGCAGTTGTATAGGTAGGTCTGTTCGACCTTTAAAATTTTACATGATTTGAGTTCAAACCGGCGTGAGCCAGGTTGGTTTCTATCCTCAAATACTCACTTAAACTATTTTAGTACGAAAGGATTTTTTAGTTAGAATATTTCTCTTTAAACGGATTACCTCTGTAATTATTAGCAAATGCACTGGTGTTAATCAGCAAATTAATATTACACTCTCACTTCCCCCCAATGGCAACCCATTCATCGTTTTTATCATCCTTTTAAACTTTATTATTCTAATGATTTGTGTCTTAATTAGAGTAGCTTTCTTAACACTTCTAGAACGAAAAGTGCTAGGATATATCCAAATTCGTAAAGGACCCAACAAAGTTGGTTTCATAGGACTACTTCAGCCATTCTCAGACGCAATTAAACTTTTCACCAAAGAACAAACTATGCCCACATTATCCAATTTTCTTCCCTACTATCTATCCCCCGTCTTCAGGCTCTTAATATCATTATTTATCTGAATTTCGATCCCATTTAACATAAATTTAGAAAACTTTAAAATAAGAGTCCTTTTTTTTCTATGTTGCCTAAGTATAGGCGTTTATTCCACCATAAGTGCAGGATGGTCGTCAAATTCTAAATACTCTCTCCTAGGAAGATTACGAGCAGTTGCACAAACTATCTCCTACGAAGTTAGCCTCGCACTAATTCTCTTATCGCTAATTTTTTTAGTAGGGTCTTTTAACCTATCCTCGTTCAACTCCTTTCAAGAAGAAATTTGACTTATCTGGCTAACCTTTCCATTAGGAATGTTATGGTTGGCATCATCGTTAGCAGAAACTAACCGAACACCATTTGACTTCGCCGAAGGAGAATCCGAGCTAGTCTCAGGGTTTAATACGGAATACAGAAGAGGTGGATTTGCACTTATTTTTATAGCAGAATATGCCAGAATTTTGTTTATAAGAGCCTTATTCAGACTTATATTTCTCGGAGGTAACCCCGACTCCTTATTATTTTACTTTAAACTCACTTCCTTAAGTTTCGTATTTATTTGGGTGCGCGGTACTCTACCACGCCTACGATATGACAAACTTATATTTTTAGCGTGGAAAAGATTCCTACCTGTAGCTCTAAATTATCTATTTTTTTTTATAGCTTTAAAAATATTCGTATTCATTACAGAAATTTAGCCATTCTTAAATTTATAAACGACCATTAGAGATTATTCTCTTTTTAGTGCTTTCAAAACACCAGTTTTTCATAAACTAAACAGCCTAAGAAAGAAGCTTATCCCACCATAAAAGTAAAAGCGGATTAATTAAATAGTAAGAAAAATAAGCCACAGTTAGCAACTGCCCAGTAATAATATAAGGCTCTTCAACGGGTCGAGCGCCAATCCAAGTAAGCAACACTACAATTGCCACCATTACTCAAAACAAAATCTGATTCATTGGATAAAACGTTAATCTCCGAAACTTAGATACATGAGTGAATGGTAAAATAAACAACACCGCTACAGACATAACAAGTGCAACCACCCCTCCTAATTTATTAGGAATAGAACGCAAAATAGCATAAGCAAACAAAAAATATCACTCTGGTTGAATATGGGCCGGAGTGACCAAAGGATTTGCCGGTACAAAATTGTCTGGGTCCCCTAATATATAAGGATAAAGCAATGTAAGTATAACAAGAAATGTCAACATCACAACAAAACCGACAATATCCTTATAAGTAAAATAAGGATGAAAAGGAATTTTGTCTACATCTCTTATCACTCCTAGTGGGTTGTTAGCCCCAGATTGATGTAAAAATAAGATATGAACCAACGTTGCTGCTGCTACCAAAAATGGTAAAACAAAATGGAAAGTAAAAAATCGGGTCAAAGTAGCATTATCTACCGCAAACCCACCTCAAATTCACTGAACCAGATCGCCCCCCACATATGGAATAGCAGAAAATAAATTAGTAATTACAGTGGCCCCTCAAAAAGACATTTGGCCTCAGGGTAGTACATAGCCTATAAAAGCAGTAGCCATCACCATAAATAACATAATTACCCCAACTCTTCAAGCATGAAAAATTAAGTAAGACCCATAATATATTCCCCGTCCAATATGCACATATAAACAAATAAAAAAGAAAGAAGCCCCATTAGCATGCAAAGTACGCAAAAGCCATCCGTAATTTACATCACGACAAATATGAGCCACTCTTGAGAAAGCCAAATCTACCCTAGCTGTATAATGTATAGCCAAAAACAAACCAGTAGCAATCTGAATTACCAAACACAATCCCAATAAAGACCCAAAATTTCAGAACACAGAAATATTTCTAGGTAAAGGCATATCAACTAATGCACCATTTACAATTTTTAACAAAGGATGTGATTTTCGAATTGGTATTGTCATAAGTAGAAAACCGCAAGGGACCAAAAAAATTTCCAGTAATCTCGACTACAACAAACAAAGTCAAAAGTAAATAACTTACAATATATAAAGTAAAAATCATAATAGAATCCCTATATACTGTCTTCACTAAATCTTCATCAATTAGAATTCTCGTAAGTTCCGAGCTCATTAGATTCACACCCACAGAAACAGTTAAATTATCTAAAAAAACTATAATCAAAGAAAAAACAAGAAAACCCAAAAAAAATAAAAAACCACTCATAGACAAATAAAAAGACTCGTTAGATGCCAACGAAGCCACATAAATAAACAACACTAATATACCTCCTAAAAACACTAGAAACAAAACATAAGAAAACCAAAAAGACAGAGATATAACCCCACAAGAAATACAAACCAAACAAGTTTGAATCAACAACACCAACCCCATAGACAACGGATGGCTCAGACGAATAAATAACAACCTTAAATAAAACATCAAAGGACAAAAAAAAAGCAAAATTTTCAGAGAATAGTTTATATCAAAATATTAACTTTGGAAGTTAAAGATGAAAGATAACTTTCTTCCCTGAAGTTTTGAAAAGAAACTATTCTTTAATTTCGGTTTACAAGACCAAAGTTTTTCTTAAACTACCAAAACCAATGACAACCTTTCTAGCTCACTTTTATACTACAATTCCCTTCATCAGAATTAGATGTGGATTCGTCACTTTTGCCTCCTCTCACAAACACCTATTAAATATACTTCTAAGACTGGAATTCATCATACTAAACATTTTTTGATTAATATGCATCATACTATCCCATATTTCACAAGAAATCTATCTTTGTCTTTTCTTTCTTACATTAGTCGCATGCGAAGGAGCACTTGGCTTAGGACTCCTAGTCTCACTTGTTCGTACCCACGGTAACGACTATTTCAACACTTTTAGTTTTCTAAAATGCTAAAAATCTTAATGGCACTAACACTCCTGATCCCGCTTTCAGCAAATTGGATGTTCGTCCTTAACTCACTAACATTACTAGGATTTCTTTGACTTCTCAAAGCCCAGCACCATTTTTTTCTATTCAATCTCTCAACAATATTAGGAACCGACTTCATTAGATATATTATAATCCTCCTAAGAATTTGAATCACTATTTTAATAATCCACGCAAGACAAAAAATTCATGAGAATAACCTATTTCCATCCTACTTTATCCTCTCCAATATATTTCTATGTACAAGTCTCCTCTTAACTTTCTCCTCCATAGATCTTTTATTATTATACATTTCGTTTGAAAGATCACTTATTCCAACCCTTGTCTTAATTATTGGCTGGGGTTACCAACCAGAACGAATTCAAGCCGGATTTTATATACTGTTCTATACATTATTTGCTTCGCTACCACTGCTAGTATCTTTATTAAGCTTATACAGACTAGAAGGCTCCCTTACATTAGGATTACTTCCGAAAGTTTTAAACATATCTCACTTATCACTATTATGATACGCTAGAAGAATCTTTGCGTTCTTAGTTAAACTACCAATATACTTTTTTCACTTATGACTCCCCAAAGCCCATGTAGAAGCCCCAGTGGCAGGTTCCATGGCACTAGCAGGAGTCCTGCTCAAACTCGGAGGCTATGGATTAATTCGAATTTTGCCCATTTTCCTGAAAGTAAACAAAAGGCTATTATGAGTGTGAATCTCCGTAGGAATCATTGGAGGCACTGTAGTCAGAATTCTGTGTCTGCGACAAGTAGACATAAAATCCCTCATTGCATATTCGTCAGTAGCCCACATGGGTTTAGTCTTATGTGGATTTATTCTCAACAACTCCTGAGGAATTTCGGGGGGCCTAACAATCATAGTGGGTCACGGTTTGTGTTCTTCTGGATTATTCTGTATTGCAAACATAGTTTACATTCGAACAGCTAGACGAAGACTTCTAATCAACAAGGGCTTAATAAGATTCATACCAAGCTTAGGTCTATGATGATTCCTTCTCAGAATCGGCAACATAGCAGCACCCCCTACCATTAATCTCCTGGGGGAGATTAACCTTCTCACTAGAGTTATTAGATCTAGAAAAATATCTATTGTGGGCCTAGCGGCTCTCTCCTTCTTCAGAGCCTCTTACTCCATTTATCTTTTTTCAATGTCACAACACGGGTTATTTTTCAATTCATCTTTTGCATGTTATTCAGGAAAAACACAAGAATTCTTAACATTATTCCTCCACTGACTTCCCCTTAACACCATCATCCTTAAAAGATCAATAATCACTACGGTAGGATCCTTGTAATTAAAATAGTTTAAATAAAACACCAGTCTGTGGATCTGGAGATATGAGAAATTATCATTTTTAATCATGACATGGAAATTTTCCCTAAACTCAACCAGAATATTTTTTTTAAGAATATCCGCCTTATCATTACTACCTATGTCTCTTCTCTCCCTGCTCCTAGATATCAAACTCCTAGTAGAATGGGAGTTATCATTCATCAACTCTAGAATAATTGAATTTGTTTTTTTCCTGGATTGGATATCTATCATGTTTTTAAGTTTTGTTTGCTTTATCTCCGCTATAGTATTATTCTATAGAGGAGACTATATACTAGGAGATCCTAATATCAACCGCTTTATCTATCTTGTATTAGCTTTTGTATTCTCCATATCAATAATAATCTGCAGGCCTAATTTAATCAGTATTCTTCTTGGCTGAGATGGATTAGGATTAATCTCTTACGTACTAGTAATTTACTACCAAAATGAGAAATCAGCAAACGCGGGTATAATCACCATTCTCTCAAACCGTGTTGGCGACGTTGCCATCTTAATAAGAATCGGCCTTTTTCTCTCCCTAGGAAGCTGAAACTTCCCGCTATACGCCCCCAATATGTCAGATGAAATAGTCCTAATCAAATTACTAGTAATTTTAGCAGCATGCACTAAAAGAGCCCAAATACCGTTCTCAGCTTGGCTCCCTGCTGCCATGGCAGCACCAACCCCAGTCTCTGCTTTAGTACATTCATCAACACTTGTTACAGCCGGAGTGTACTTACTAATCCGCTTTAGGCCAGCCCTAGAAAACTCTCTAAGCCAGCCGCCCTTACTTTTAATCAGAGCTCTCACAATGTTTATAGCAGGGCTGGGAGCTAACTTTGAATACGATTTAAAAAAAATTATTGCTCTTTCTACTCTTAGACAACTAGGAGTAATAATTAGTGTCTTGGCCCTTGGCTTCCCAGTTCTAGCCTTTTTTCATCTCCTAACCCATGCTATATTTAAAGCACTTCTATTCCTATGTGCAGGTGTAGTAATTCATAATGTGAAAGAATACCAAGATATTCGAATTATAGGCAGGCTAACAAAAAGACTTCCTCTAACGCTAATATGTTTAAATACAGCCAATCTGGCCCTGTGCGGTATACCTTTCTTAGCAGGATTCTATTCCAAGGACCTTATTCTGGAGACAGCATTCTCAAACAACATCAACCTCATCGCATTTATTTTATTCGCAGCTGCTACAGGACTAACCGTGGCATACTCCTTCCGGCTTACCTTCATAAGTCTAACAAAATCCTTCAGTATACCCCCACTAAGCAATTCCTCGGATAAATCAATTACAATAACAACACCCATATTAGTTTTATCTTTAGGAGCCCTTTCCAGTGGAACACTACTCTCATGAATCATCTTCCCAGAACCTATCCTTATTTCTTTACCTATACTACTAAAAACGCTCCCGCTTCAAGTAAGACTCCTAGGTTTACTTACAGGTTACCTCCTCAACATCACGAAAGTAAACTACCCTCTACAATCGCTATCAATATTACTGCCCACTCACTTCTCAGGTTCTATGTGATTTATACCCTTTCTATCTTCTTTCCCAACAGCTTTTATATCCTTAAAAACCGGTAACAGATACCAAGTATCCCTAGACAAAGGATGATCTGAATTCTTTGGAAGACAAGGTATCTTCAACAATGCCATTGCCCTGAGAAAAAATATTCAATCCGCACAAAATGCAAACTTCAGACTATTCCTAGCAACACTTGTGATATGAAGTGCAATTTGCCTCTTATTAATTTATTCATATAATTCAAAAAAAGAATAGTACACTGAAGATGTAAAAATGATTATCTTAATCTATGAATACTCTTAAAAACTAATCTTTTTTCTCTACAACGAAAATGTAGCGTGTTCCATACACCATAAGAACGAAATATAAATGGAATTTAACCACTTAAACAAGGGGTTAGAAACCCCAGTTTCATCTTGATACTTCTTTGGAAGGGATCATTTAAGCCCAATTACATCATTAACAATGATATGCCGCTATTTTGGCTTCTTCCAAAATTAGAGGTCTTACTGACCAAAACTTAGGCCGAAACTAAACGTGATACTTCACTTTCTAACCAATTAAAGTAGGTACTCATAGTACATCTTATAATTGCAAACCATATATTCTTTTTTAGAAATACTACTCTTTTAAATTAACCCCCTCATCAGTAAATAAAAACGTATAAGAACAACCAAACTACATCCACAAAATGTCAATACCAAGCTGCCGCCTCAAAACCAAAATGATGATGCGAAGAAAAATGGCACTTATACAACCGATATAAACATACTATTAAAAACAAAGAACCAATAATTACATGCAAGCCATGAAACCCAGTAGCAACAAAAAAAGTCGATCCATACACAGAGTCAGCAATAGTAAAAGAAGCTTCTAGATACTCAAAAGCCTGCAAAGCAGTAAAATATAATCCCAAAATCACAGTTAAACCCAAACTTTGAAGAGCCTGCCTACGATTTGATTCTAAAATAGAATGATGAGCCCACGTGACAGTTGCCCCTGACGACAATAAAATTACAGTATTAAGCAAAGGAATCTGAAATGGATTAAAAGGTTGAATTCCTAGTGGTGGCCAAGTTATACCAATCTCTACCGCAGGAGATAATCTCCTATGAAAAAAAGCCCAAAAAAATGAAAAAAAAAAAAGAACCTCAGAAGTAATAAATAAAATTATCCCGATACGCAGTCCTTTAACCACCACCCTTGTATGCAGCCCCTGATACGTACCCTCCCGAGTAATATCTCGTCACCACTGAACTATAGTCAAAACAGTAGCTAAAATACCCAATAATAACAAATCGATGTTAAACTGGTGAAACCACTTTACCAAACCCGTAGTCAACATTATAGCACTAATAGATCCAGTTAAAGGCCAAGGACTTATATCAACCAAATGATAAGCATGATAACCATGAGATGTCATTAGTTTTGAGCTTCCTACCCAGACCATTCAAGAGCCCCCTGTCTCCACTCATAATACAAACCATACAATAAAACAAACAAAAAAAAGGATCCTGTAATTATTCAGGAAAAAATATCAGTAATACCAATAACGCAAGCAAGGGGTAATAAAAGAGTAATTTCAACATCAAAAATTAAAAAGATTACAGCAATTAAAAAGAAACGCAAAGAAAAAGGCAAACGACCAGAGCCTTTGGGATCAAACCCACACTCATAAGGCGAATTCTTTTCCCGGTCTATGATAGTCTTTTTCGAAAGCAAAGAAGCCAAAAATATCACAACCAACCTAATCAACAATCCTAATCTTATACAAAAAAAAACAACATAAATAAGTCCTCCTGTTGTATTCACAGACCTTTTGGTTGTAAACCAAAAATACTTCTTATACTAAAAAACTCCGAAAAAAATATAATATTTTCCCTAGATTCTCTAGACCTTTAGATTGGAAGTCTACCGTACTTATTATACTAGAAAAATAGTTAACTTCACTCGCATACAATGTTCTTAACACAGCAAAAACATAAGACTGAATCACAGCTACTGCAGACTCCAAAATCAATAACAAAATTTGGCAAAAAACAAGGAACCTTAACAAAACAGCCCCAAGACCTACACCAGTTCCACCTAATAAAGTCAACAAAAGATGCCCAGCAATCATATTAGCAGCCAACCGCACAGCGAGAGTACCAGGACGAATGACATTTCTAATAGTCTCAATAACTACCATAAAAGGCATCAAAACAGTTGGGGTCCCCTGAGGCACTAAATGGGCAAACATATGCTCAGTGTGATTAACCCACCCGTACACCATCAAAGTCAATCACAAAGGCAACGACAACGTTAAAGTTATCACTAAATGCCTAGACCTAGTAAATACATAGGGTAATAAGCCAAAAAAATTGTTAAACACAATTAACCCAAACAAAGAAACGAAAAACAAAGATAAACTTCTATAACGAGTCCCAAGCAACAGCTTAAATTCTATGTATAAGAATCTTATAATCTGGCCTCATAAGAAAGATCAACGTGACGGTGCCACTCAGTAAATATAAGGTAAACATAAAAAACCCAAAAAAGTAGACAACCAATTCAAAGACAGGTTCAAAATTCCAGAAGAAGGCTCAAATACAGAAAACAATCTTCTTATCATTTTCAAAACTTTTGGCTTCTCAAAGAACTAACAGATTCAGAAGACCCTTCCGGCTTCAAAAAGCCCAAAAAGTAATTCAACACATTAAAGGCCAATAAAGTCAACATAAATATCAACATTAAATACAATCAAAATATAGGAGCTATCTGAGGCATATCTAGCTCAGAGTATATCTACTATTTTCAGGTTTAAAAGACCTGCACTATTTCTTCAGCCACTAAGCACTTACTCTTACTCTCTCGCTCAAGAAGCCCAAGTTAAAAAAGAATCCACGCCAACACTCTCTACAACAATAGGCATAAACCTATGGTTCGCACCACAAATCTCAGAACACTGGCCATAAAATAACCCAGGTCGGTTAATCAAAAACCTAGTCTGATTTAAACGTCCAGGGATAGCATCCACCTTCACCCCCAAAGCAGGGACTGTTCAAGAATGAATAACATCAGCAGCCCTAACCAAAACCCGAATCTGGGTATTCATAGGCAAAACTGTGCGATTATCCACATCCAATAAACGAAAACCGCCTTCTTCTAGCTCAGCAGTAGGAACTATGTAAGAATCAAACTCAATCTGAGCAAAATCAGAATACTCATATCTTCAATATCATTGATGCCCAATAACTTTCAAAGTAACACTAGGACTATTGACCTCGTCAAGAAGGTAAAGTAACCGTAAAGAAGGTAAAGCAATAAATACAAGAATCACCGCAGGAACAATAGTCCACACAATCTCAATATTTTGATTTTCAAGCAAGAATCGGTTAATATACTTATTAAAAAACAAGGAACCTATCATATACCCCACAAACCTAACAATTATAATAATAACAACCATAGCATGATCATGAAAAAAAATAAGCTGTTCTATTAGAGGCGAAGCTCTATCTTGAAGTCCCAAATAGCCTCATGTTGTCATTTACTAAAAAAGAAAAACTTCTTCTAATAAGAGCTTAAATCTTACACATCTATCTGCCATTTTAGCTACTAAAAGAAGGCTTCGCCGTCCTAATAAGATCCTAAATCTCACACATCTGTCTGCCATTTTAGTAATTTGAAATTACAGGAATCTCCATATATCTATGATCGGCCGGAGGATAAGGATGAAATCACTCGATAGAAGAAGGCAAAAACAGATTAAACATAATATACCGCTGAGAAACTAAACTCTCCCAAACAATTATAATGAAACCTAATACAGCCACCAAAGATACCATCGACCCTATTGATGACACTACATTTCAAGCCACAAAAGCATCCGGATAGTCAGAATACCGCCGAGGTATACCATTTAAACCTAAGAAATGCTGCGGGAAGAATGTAATATTTACACCTAAAAACATAGTTAAAAAATGAATCTTCAATCACTTAGGGTTTAAAGTCATTCCCGTAAATAGAGGGTATCAGTGAGCAATACCCGCAAAAATACCAAAAACAGCCCCTATGGAAAGCACATAATGAAAATGGGCAACCACATAATAAGTGTCATGAAGAATAATATCAATAGAAGAGTTAGCCAAAACAACCCCAGTCAAGCCTCCTACCGTAAACAAAAAAATAAAACCTAAACCCCACACCATAGAGGGTCTATAATTAATCTGAGTTCCGTGAAGAGTTCCTAATCAACTAAAAATCTTAATGCCAGTTGGAACAGCAATAATCATAGTTGCAGAAGTGAAGTAGGCCCGAGTATCAACATCCATTCCTACCGTAAACATATGATGAGCCCAAACCACAAAACCCAAAATACCAATTGCCAACATAGCATAAATTATACCTAATGTACCAAAAGATTCCTTTTTACCAGACTCTTGACTCACAATATGGGAAATCATACCAAATCCTGGGAGAATCAAAATATAAACCTCAGGGTGGCCAAAGAACCAAAAAAGATGCTGGTAAAGAACTGGGTCACCTCCTCCGGCCGGATCAAAGAAAGAAGTATTAATATTTCGGTCAGTTAATAACATCGTAATCGCTCCCGCTAAAACAGGCAAAGAAAGCAAAAGAAGCACAGCCGTAATAAATACCGCCCACACAAAAAGAGGCATACGGTCTATAGTCATCCCCACTGGTCGTATATTTAAAACAGTAGTCATAAAATTTACAGCCCCTAAGATCGACGAAACTCCAGCCAAATGTAAAGAAAAAATACCCATATCTACGGAAGCACCTGCGTGAGCAATTGCCCCGGCTAGTGGGGGATACACGGTCCAACCGGTTCCAACACCTCTTTCCACCATCCCACTGAACAATAATAAACTCAATGAAGGAGGTAAGAGTCAAAATCTCATATTATTCATACGAGGAAACGCCATATCAGGTGCCCCTAACATCAAAGGAACCAACCAATTACCAAAACCACCAATCATAATTGGTATAACCATAAAGAAAATTATAACAAAAGCATGAGCAGTTACAACCACATTATAAATCTGATCATCACCAATAAGCCTCCCGGGCTGCCCGAGCTCCGCTCGAATTAGTAATCTTAAAGAGGTACCAACCATACCAGCTCAAGCCCCGAAAATAAAATAAAGAGTTCCAATATCTTTGTGATTAGTCGAAAAAAACCACCGTTGCAT